CACAAAGGTTCCAGAAGATGTTAATGGTAAGCAAGAAGATTGTTTACGAAGAAACAACAAGAAAAATTCATATTCTGATACATAAGAGTTATATAAGAATCGAAATAGTCTTTTATTTTCTTTTTTCAAAAGAAAAATCGATTTCATTGAAGTAATAAGACTATTCCAATTCGAATAGTAGTTGAGAAAGAATCGCAATAAATGCAAAGATGGAACATCTTGGATCCGGTATTGAAGGAGTTGAACCAAAATTTCCAAATGGATAGGATAGGGTATTTCTATATGTGATAGATAATGTAAATGCAAAAATTTGTCTTCTAAAAAGGGAAATATTGAATGAATAGATCGTAAATTCTGAAACTTTGGTGTTTCTTTTTCTTTCGGACAAGATAATTCTCGTAGCGAGAATGGGATTTCTACAACGATCGCAAACCCCTCAGATAGAATCTGAGAATAAAACTCAGAATAAAAAAAATTGTTGTAATCCAACAATCGATCTTGGGTAGGATGATTAACCGAGTTAATCCAAAAATTCTGCTGATACATTCGAATAATTAAACGTTTCACAAGTAGTGAACTAAATTTCTTGTTATTACAACTAACAATTTCCACAGGCTCGGAATCCTTTAATCCATAATCATGGGCAAATGCATAAATATACTCCTGAAAGAGAAGTGGGTAGACGAAGTATTGTTGACGAGATTTCTGTTTTTCTGAATACCCTTCGAATTTTTCCATTTGTATTTCTACTTGAATCAGAAAGAGGAAGCATTTCTCGGTTTATCAAATGATGATACATAGTGCAATATGGTCAGAACAGGGTGTTGCATTTTTTAATACAAACCCTGGAAAGAAAGGGAGTCTAATCCACAGATCTTTTCCTTTTCTATCCAATTAGTTTATGTTTGTTCTAATTACAAAAGAGAACAAATCTTTTATTTTTACAGGCCAATTGCTCTTTTGACTTTGGAATACAGTCTCTTTATCAATATACTGCTTCTTTTACACATTCAATCCATAACATCCCTTTTCAATCCATAATCAAGAATAATTAGGATTTCTAAAAAAACAAAGAAAAAATCAAGGGTCCGCTCATAGGAAAACCCAACCTTTCCCCGCATCAGGCACTAATCTATTTTTAACGTCTAATTAGATCGGGGAATCATTTCAATTAAGAAGTTAAGCTCGTTGCTTTTTATTTTACCAGAATTGGAGCCAGACTCTATCCATTTATTCACTAGACCCAGAAAATCGGAATTTTTTTATTCCATTCCAAAAATCAAAAATAAGAATTTGATTTTATTACGACATGCTATTTTTTCCATTCATTACCCTTGAGGATCAGTCGTGGTCTTCTAGACTCTACCAAGAGTCTGAACGAATTTGTTGCTTCATCCAAATGTGTAAAAGATCATAGTCGCACTTAAAAGCCGAGTACTCTACCATTGAGTTAGCAACCCAGATAAAATAGGATCTTAGATACGATCGAAACCCAAAAATCAATGGAATTACACCGCACGCTCCTGTCAAAACATTGAACTAGCAAGACATCAAAAGAAAGATTTTATCCCCCATTAAAAACACTCAAATGCCAAAATGAACAGGTCCGGTTAAATTTCACTAAGGTTAAAAAAAGAGCGGCTTCAATCACGATGGCAAAATTGTCATTTTTTTAGCAATTTCTATTTAAAGAAATCAAAAAATCTTGTATGAGAGTACATGCAAGAGGGACAACCCTATCATTTGAGCGAAGTGTAGGCAGAAAAACCTAATATGGAGTGAGGATAAAGAGACCTATCTATCTACAAATTCTATTTGTTCAATAGACCTTTGTCAATGGAAATACAATGGTAAGAAAACAAATTAGATATAAAAAGTAAATAAAATAAGGGCTTATGTTGGATTGGCACGACATAAATCCAGTCAAAAATAGGACTAAGAAAGAGGCAAATTGTGTCTAAATAATTAGACAACGAGGGATACTAGTGATCCCTCTCCTACTTTTTTATTCATTTAGTTCTTCAATTAACTCAAAGTTCCTTCTTTTTCTTTAAAGAATTCTGCCTTCCTTAAAATATCATAAACAGTTCTTGTAGGTTGAGCACCCTTTTCAAGGAAATAGAGAATAGCTGGAACATTTAAACAAGTTTGATTCTTTATCGGATCATAAAAACCCACTTTTCGAAGATCTCTTCCTTCTCTTCGAGATCGAACATCAATTGCAACGATTCGATAGACAGCTTATTGGGATAGATGTAGCTAAACAATGCCCCCCCTAGAAACGTATAGGAGGTTTTCTCCTCATACGGCTCGAGAAAATGATTCGAATTTCTGTCTATAATACAAGTAGATAGAAATTCGACTATGACTTGCATTAATTTCCTTACAGAAAAAACAAATTTCATTTATACTCATGACTCAAGTTGGCTAATTTTGACTGACAGACTTAAAAGGAAAAATCCTTCGAAATTTTTTGAGTCGTCTCTAAACTCTTTTCTTTGTCTCATCTCGAACGAATTTACTTTTATTCCTTATTCTGATCCAATTCAATTGTTGAGACAATTTTATTGTTGAGACAGTTGAAAATCGCGTTTACTTGTTCCGGAATTCTTTATCTTTGATTTGTGAAATCCTTGGGTTTAGACATTACTTCGGGAATTCCTATTCTTTTTTCTTTCAAAAGAGTAGCAACATACCCTTTTTTTCTTATTTCCTTCGATAAAGCATTTCCCTCTTCTATAGAAATCGAATATGAGCGATTGATTTTGATAGACTTTTAATTGAAAGAGTTTTTCCAATTTTCCAAAATTGGACTTTCTTCTTATTTTAACCTTTCGACTTCTATATTAAGGATAGACTGACAAAGTTGGCCTAATTTATTAGTTTTCACTAACCCTAGATTCTTTCCCTTGATAAAAAATCAATTCTGTCCTCTCGAGCTCCATCGTGTACTATTTACTTACAAACAACCCAGCGCAAATTTGGTTCGGGACGAATAGAACAGACTATGTCGAGCCAAGAGCATTTTCATTACTATGAAAAATGATGGATAGCAAAATCCACAATCGATCATGTCCTTCAAGTCGCACGTTGCTTTCTACCACATCGTTTTAAACGAAGTTTCACCATAACAAACATTCCTCAAATTTCATTGCAAAGTGGTATAGGGAATTGATCCAATATGGATGGGATCATGAATAGTCATTGGTTTAGTTTAGTTTTTTGTATACTAATTCAAACTTGCTATCTATGGAAAAATATGGATAAAAGAAATAAGTATTTATTGGGGAAGACTCCGCAAAGATCCAATTTATTTAAACCCATATTCTATCATATGAAGGAAACATAGTTCGAAAAAGACGAATAAACAAGTTTGCTTAAGACTTATTTATTATTGAATTTCCATTCTCAACAGAGGACTCGAGATGGTCAATCCTGAAATGAGAAGAGAAGGATCGATTCTTCTCCAACAAATAAACTATCAACCTCAAAAAAAAATTTAATTAATTTAATTACTATATTAGAATTAGATTAGCAATATATTTTTCCGTAACAAAAACAATTAACTATTAACTAAATAAACTATTCCAATGAAAAGATTGAAAGTTTTTTGGTAGTTATAGAATTCTCGTACTTCTTCGACTCGAATACCAAAAGAAAGAAAAAAATGAAGTAAAAAAAACACATTTCGTGTAAAGTAAAATTAAGGTCTTTGCTTTTACTTATAGCATTCTTTCTTTTACCTAAAAGAAGCAACTCCAAATCAAAAATTAGGAGAAGTATGATTTTTGGAATCCATTCTATCCAACGAACAGTTCTTACCTTATCCTTACCAGAATGGATCATTCTGGATATTTAAAGAATCACAGATCGAGATCGTTTTCGCTTAACCAAAGAAGGACCCTTTTTGCTAATAATATAATACAACAAAAATCTATCTCTATCATAAAGGGATAGGTCTCATTTTTTATACAGTGTTTTACGTATAGACCAAATTTTTCATGAAAATAAAGATATTCAATTTGACTGGACTTGACACTTGATTATGTTTTCTGAGAAAGAAAATGAATGCTTAGAAATGCATCTAATCTAAGAGTTCATAAGAGATAATTATTCTCTCTAATAAACTTTCTTTTGTCTCGTGCGGGGTACAATACGATTTCATCTTTCGTTTCATCAGAAAAATCTGGGACGGAAGGATTCGAACCTCCGAGTAACGGGACCAAAACCCGCTGCCTTACCACTTGGCCACGCCCCATTTCGGGTTTTATCCGACACTAATAAACACTAGTATTTTTATTTGTTTTGTTATTCGTCAATCCCACTTCAATTACATAAAAAATGAGGGATACTCTCTTGCTAGGATTCTAGACATGCGGATAATATAGAATCCAAAAAATGCATTGATCATTACATGGAATTCTATTAAGATATTATATGAAAGTCGAATTTCTTCCATTCTCATTTGAGAGTGCGAATACAAGGAGGTATTTTGCGTTTGGGAAAGTCCGAAGAAAAAAGGATTTTGAATCCGCCTTTTCCTTTTTCCCTTAGAAAAATAACTCAATCAAAATCCAATTATCTACTCTACAAGAACGAAATGCTTGTTATGCCTAATATACTTAGTTTAACCTGTATCTGTTTTAATTCTGTTCTTTATCCGACTAGTTTTTTCTTCGCCAAATTGCCCGAAGCTTATGCCATTTTCAACCCAATCGTGGATGTTATGCCTGTCATACCTGTACTCTTTTTTCTATTAGCCTTTGTTTGGCAAGCTGCTGTAAGTTTTCGATGAAATCTTTACTACTCTGTCTGCCAAATTGAATGATGTATTCATTCCAAAAAAATTCTAAAAATGGATAAAAGCCGAGAAGTCTTATCTTATATTATGAACCTTCGATTCTAAAATTCAAATTCTTCTACATTGAATGTATAGCTGCAGCAATAAATTTGGATCAGCCTTTCTACCCCCTGCACCTACGTTGAGCAGGTACCTTTAGGTACCCACACAATACCTAACCTAATTTTTGATATTGATAAGAGTGCTTATTAGAAATCAATTCTTGAAAAAAATTGCAAGAATTGATTTTTGCATTTTTAGGTGTCAAAATAAACAAAACCCATCCTAATGGATCTGTGTGGTAAGGAAAAACGGGTAATCTATTCCTTAAAAAAAAAATCTTGGAGATTATGTAATGCTTACTCTCAAACTTTTTGTTTATACAGTAGTGATATTCTTTGTTTCCCTCTTTATCTTTGGATTCTTATCTAATGACCCAGGACGTAATCCTGGGCGTGAGGAGTAAAAATCCAATTTTTTTTGGAATTTTTTCTTACAAATTGGATTTGTTTCGTACATTTATCTATGAGAAAATCCGGGGGTCAGAATTCCTTCCAATTCGAAAGTCCCAAATGATCCGAGGGGGCGGAAAGAGAGGGATTCGAACCCTCGGTACAAAAAAATTGTACAACGGATTAGCAATCCGCCGCTTTAGTCCACTCAGCCATCTCTCCCCGTTCCAAATCGAAAGGTTTCCGTAATATGACAGAGGCAAGAAATAACGATTGCAAAAAATCCTTCCTTTTTCTTTCAAAAGCCCATAAAAATTATATTGCCAATTCCTTTTTAGTTATATTCTTTTTTCTTAATGTTAATAAAAAAAAGAAGAAAATTCTTGTTTTTTCTTTCTAAAATTCGATATTGGCTGAGAAACAATCAGATAGATTTTCTCTTCAGCGGGCATTTCCATATAGGACTTGTTATAATAAAACAAGCAGGTTATATAAAAAATAAAAAACTCTTTTTTGATTATTTATCAACAAAGCAAAAAGGATTCTTATCAAACCCACCATAAAATCAAACCCACCATAAAATTGGAAAGAAATATAAAGTAAGTAGACCTGACTCCTTGAATGATGCCTCTATTCGCTATTCTGATATATAAATTCGATGTAGATGAAATTGTATAAGCGGATTTTTTGTATTTCCTTAGACTTAGACCGCGCAAGGCAAGAATTTTTCGCTATTTACGATTTCATATTCTTGTTACTAGATGTTCTATAGGAATAAGAAAAAATCGCAACTCCTTTCCGCTACACATAAAAATTTATTTCGAAAGTCAATTTTTTTTTTTCAATATCTTTCCTTTTTTTTTCAGAATCCTATTTTTGTTCTTCCACCCATGCAATAGAGAGCGAGTGGGAAAAGAGGGGTTACTTTTATTTTCATTTTTCCCTTAAAGGATAGGCTTTGAAATAGGAGTCATGGAATAATGCTGAATTCAAATGTTTATTTCTATAGTATAAGAAAAACTAATCGAATCAAATTCATGGATTTACCACGACCTCGGTTGTGACCCCATAGATAAAAATGCAAAATTTCTATCTTCGAGACCATTGAAAAAGGGCATTGAACGAGAAAGAAATCGTCCACAGATAATTAAACTATCGTATGCCTTGGAAGTGATATGAGGTGCTCGGAAATGGTTGAAGTAATTGAATAGGAGGATCACTATGACTATAGCCCTTGGTAGAGTTACTAAAGAAGAAAATGATCTATTTGATATTATGGACGACTGGTTACGAAGGGACCGTTTCGTTTTTGTAGGATGGTCCGGCCTATTGCTCTTTCCTTGTGCTTATTTCGCTTTAGGGGGTTGGTTTACAGGGACAACTTTTGTAACTTCTTGGTATACCCATGGATTGGCTAGTTCCTATTTGGAAGGTTGTAATTTCTTAACCGCGGCAGTTTCCACCCCTGCCAATAGTTTAGCACACTCTTTGTTGCTACTATGGGGCCCGGAAGCGCAAGGGGATTTTACTCGTTGGTGTCAATTAGGGGGTCTGTGGACTTTTGTCGCTCTCCATGGGGCTTTTGCACTAATAGGTTTCATGTTACGTCAATTTGAACTTGCTCGGTCTGTTCAATTGCGACCTTATAATGCAATTTCATTCTCTGCTCCAATCGCTGTTTTTGTTTCCGTATTCCTTATTTATCCACTGGGGCAATCTGGTTGGTTCTTTGCGCCGAGTTTTGGCGTAGCAGCGATATTTCGATTCATCCTCTTTTTCCAAGGATTTCATAATTGGACGTTGAACCCATTTCATATGATGGGAGTTGCCGGAGTATTAGGCGCGGCTCTGCTATGCGCTATTCATGGGGCGACCGTAGAAAACACTCTATTCGAGGATGGTGATGGTGCAAATACCTTCCGCGCTTTTAACCCAACTCAAGCTGAAGAAACTTATTCAATGGTCACTGCTAACCGCTTTTGGTCCCAAATCTTTGGTGTTGCTTTTTCCAATAAACGTTGGTTACATTTCTTTATGCTATTTGTACCCGTCACCGGTTTATGGATGAGTGCTATTGGCGTAGTCGGCCTGGCTCTGAACCTACGTGCCTATGACTTCGTTTCCCAGGAAATCCGTGCAGCGGAAGATCCTGAATTTGAGACTTTCTACACCAAAAATATTCTTTTAAACGAGGGTATTCGTGCGTGG